TCATCGTACTCCTTGGCGAATTTATGCAAATCTCCCCGGAAGCTTAGTTCCCATCCGCTATTGCCATTTTTTATATTATGCCCTTACTTTTATTACGCAGGTACCGCATATTTGAGTAATAAGTTCTTTGGAACTAATAGTGTTCATGAGGTTTCTAAAATTACTAAATCTGGTAAATGTAAAGGCACTCTTGAATATCCAGATTTCTATCAAAAAGACTTGATAATTGCAGAAAAGATCAATGCTATTCTCAAAGATTTTCTTGAAAATTAGAATTTTTCCGTCCCTGAAAACGAACAGCTTAAAGCTTAATTTGAGGTTAAGCCAGGATCAGTGGCTTACTTTAGCATTTTATGGACCGTGAATACCTCTAGCGGTAAGCAAATGTCTATAAATACTTTAAACTTTACGAAGGCAAGTGGAGCCTTTACTCACTAAGGCTGATATATTAAATTATTTCCCAAAAAACTTTATGCCTGAGATTGTAAAGCTTTCTGAAAATCATTTGGCAGCGGATACTATTTGGGAGCAATTTTTAGACAAAATTGAGCAAAGATATATACAGTTTTCTATTTTAGATTCAAAATGGCATATAATTTTTAATCCTCACCAGGATATAAACAATTTAGTTGTAGACGAAGAATTGCTATCGATACGTAAATCCTTATTCTATTTAGATGAGCGTTCGCCTTTGCCCGAGGATCCATTTGTTATTTCTTAGTTCACCTAATTAAATTATTAATGATATTTTATTGGATAGCTCGTTAGGTTGACGAATCCTCCTCAGGCAGGTAGCTTTGTCGGAACGAAATGAAGAACGAGAGTGAGTGCCTCTGAATTCCTTCCCAAAAATGATTAATGATGTGGATAAGCTGATACCGACTCGTCAATCTCCTCCATATTCAATCTGCCTCATATTACTGGCGCAAAGGCGAGAAACTCGTTGCATCGGTAAACCCATGCCTGAATTTGAGATATTTTCCAGTTCTCTATCTACGTCGCCTTCTCGCAATCCGGGGGCACAAGGGCGAAACAAAATGAACTTGCGAGGAAAAAGGGTAAGATTTATTCCGTAAATTGATTTTTGTACTTGTAGTTGGAAGCAATTGTAAAGAGTTCCTCCCCTCAACAGTAATTGAATGACGAGGAGCCGTATGAGGTGGGAATCTCATGTACGGTTTTGTATAGCGACCTTGTAGCTGTCGACTATTTCACAACTACACCGAAAAAACCAAACTCTGCCCTACGTAAAGTCGCCAGGGTTCGATTAACCTCCAAGTTTGAGGTAACGGCTTACATACCAGGTATTGGACACAATTCGCAGGAACATTCGGTGGTCCTGGTGAGAGGCGGAAGGGTCAAAGACCTACCCGGCGTTAGGTATCACATCGTTAGAGGAGCCTTAGATGCTGTAGGAGTGAAAGATCGTAAAAAGGGGCGTTCCAGTGCGTCGCAAAGCATTGTCACAGCTCGTATCATCGCGATGATTCCGTATCAGTTGTTCTGATATGTTAAATGTGTAGCCGACCCAGCATTGCCAGGGGACTGAAGCCTGCTACTGCAAAGATTGACTATTACCCATCTCTTTGCATGAGACAACTTGGTGTCTAATGTGTTTTACTCTAGGAGGTGAAGTTGAGTTTTACCCGTACTCTCATATAAGGAGCCTTTCCCCTCTGGAACAGGTTCGGGTTAAGACTACGACTCTTCGGCGGAGACTTTGTCTACATCTACCGATTGGATTAGGAAACCTACGGACATTACTGGTAAGATCACTGAATTGCGAGATCTCCCCTTCCCATACTTATTTATCCCTTCTCCGTGGAAGAAGAGGAGACGGATGCTCAATGTGCAATGAGCAAATATGATTTGCGTAACGAACAAAAATTGGTTGAAAACGTAGTTGTTACTCAATCATATGGAAAGCTGTATTCGGCGAAAGTCGCACGTGCAGTTTGGGGGGAGATCCCTCACTAACCGGTGGATCCACTCTACAATATGGAGTGAAGAAGCCAAAATAGTAGCTTAAGACAACGCTGGGAAGGAAGAAGAAAGATTGCTTGAAGTCTTTGTAAACTCATGGTACATTGGAGCAGTGTCGTGAACGAAATTAGAAATATTGAATCGGATCCAATTTATCGTAATCGATTAGTAAACATGCTGGTTGATCGTATTCTAAAAAACGGCAAAAAATCACGAGCTTATCAGATTTTCTATCAGGCTATGAAGCGGATTAGATAAAAGACAAGTAGGAACCCACTGTCTGTTCTACGACAGGCTGTGCGTGGGGTAACTCCCGATGTAGTTACAGAAACCAAACGTGTAGGTGGATCAACTTATCGAGTTCCCGTTGAAGTAGTACCTGCAAAAGGAAAAGCATCGGCCATCCGGTGGTCATTGATCGCGTGTCGAAAACGCTCAGGTCGAAGTATGGCTTTAAGATTGAGTGATGAATTGATGGATGCCGCCAGAAATTCCGGTAGTGCCATACGGAAAAAGGAGGAGACTCATAAAGTTGCGGAAGCTAACAAAGCTTTTGCCCACTTCCGTTAGTTTTGTTTAGATTAGTTCCAATCCACAACAAAAAGAAAAAGATTGTGGATTGGAATCGAGGGGCAAAGATCGAGGAGTCAAAAAACACTATGCAGAAATGGATGATTGAGGGGTTGACAACTACTTCCTTCTCAGTTCGTTAATTTTTGCAATATCTGCAACACGTTGGTCGATGCCAAGCCCAAGCTGTGGAGTGCTTCGTTCGTGAAAAGGCTTGGCGCGAACGGAATTAGTTTCTTAGAGACCGACAGCAAGCAATTAGGGTTAGAAGCGTGCATCATTTAGGAGAGAAATCTCATTTCTCCCCTTCCCCTTGTTTTAGGAAATCCAGGTTGTGAAAGGAGTAACAAAAAATATCGAGATACGCGTAAGAAGCTTCTGTATCCGGTAATTCTAGAGACTCAATCAATTCTGGTTGACACAGATATCTTTTTGTGATACACTACAAAATAACAGGCTTATTAGCTTGGGGAATCACTAACTCCTTTTCGAAAACCGAGAATTCCCATGACCGCAACTTTAGAACGACGCGAAAGCGCAAGCCTATGGGGTCGCTTCTGCGACTGGATCACCAGCACCGAAAACCGTCTTTACATCGGATGGTTCGGTGTCTTGATGATTCCCACCCTACTAACCGCAACCTCCGTATTCATCATCGCTTTCGTCGCAGCTCCTCCTGTAGATATTGACGGTATTCGCGAGCCTGTTTCTGGTTCTTTGCTATACGGTAACAATATTATATCCGGTGCTATCATCCCTACTTCTGCAGCTATTGGGTTACATTTCTACCCAATCTGGGAAGCAGCTTCCGTCGATGAATGGCTTTACAATGGTGGTCCATACGAACTGATCGTTCTTCACTTCCTACTTGGTGTGGCTTGCTACATGGGTCGCGAATGGGAACTAAGCTTCCGTTTAGGTATGCGCCCTTGGATTGCTGTTGCTTACTCAGCTCCAGTCGCAGCTGCTGCTGCCGTCTTCCTGATCTACCCAATTGGTCAAGGAAGTTTTTCTGACGGTATGCCTCTGGGCATTTCCGGTACTTTCAATTTCATGATCGTTTTCCAGGCTGAGCACAACATCCTTATGCATCCTTTCCACATGTTGGGTGTAGCTGGCGTATTCGGCGGCTCTCTATTCAGTGCTATGCATGGTTCTTTGGTAACTTCCAGTTTGATTAGAGAAACCACTGAGAACGAGTCTGCCAATGCAGGTTATAAGTTCGGCCAAGAAGAAGAGACTTACAACATTGTAGCTGCTCACGGCTACTTTGGTCGCTTGATCTTCCAATATGCTAGCTTCAACAATTCTCGTTCTCTACACTTCTTTTTAGCTGCCTGGCCCGTAGTAGGTATCTGGTTCACCGCTTTAGGCATCAGCACTATGGCATTCAACTTGAATGGTTTCAACTTCAACCAATCCGTGGTTGACAGCCAAGGCCGTGTTATAAACACCTGGGCTGACATCATAAACCGTGCTAACCTAGGTATGGAAGTCATGCATGAGCGTAACGCTCATAATTTCCCCCTAGACTTAGCTTCTTTCGAAGACCCTCTTATAGACGGGTAATATCCGTCTGGTTATGCAGCACAACTGGATACCAAACCCTATTTCCCAAAATTGGGAAATAGGGTTTGGTATCCACTGAAAAAAGAAGTAGAGAAAGCTGGCTCGTACGGTAGAACGGAAAGAAAAGAGGATAACGGCCCGTCACAATAAATCTCACGGTCAGCGGTTTCCCAACTCAGATTGAGAAGAACGAAGAGTTAAAATATCGGGATTTATTGCTGAATTGGGAAGGGTTTTTAATTCTATTTGCAAAATGTTTAAAACCCTTCAACTTTTGGGTAGAAGAAGTTAGGAGTACATTCCCCATTTTGCAGATTCTATGTTGTCTTTTTAACTATATGGATGGAGTTGATATGGTTGTGTATCAATCAAAGAATCATCTATCTAGCTTAACGAATGGACTTCGGTGACCCTCGAGGACCTCCTTAACAAGTCACAGAAAGAAGGGGCGGACGTAGCCAAGTGGATCAAGGCAATGGATTGTGGATCCATCACGCGCGGGTTCAATCCCCGTCGTTCGCCCATCCGGGGGGAATACAATAATACCGATCCGCTCGCTTATCGCTTGGAACGATAATAATTCTTTGTTGAGTGGGGTGGGATAGATATGGGTCTATTAGATAATGACATCTGAGAATTTCCAATCTCATTTCAGCTTTGGATGCGGCTATTTACGAAAATAACCAGACTCGAATGATAGATTCTTTTCATTCCATCTTGAAATTCTCAAGATTCTTCATATAATAGAATAAATATGGAGAATAGGTAGAGAAATAGTCTCGGAACTAATAAGGGAAAGAAACTATGATGAGAAAGGTGGTAGACGAACGAGTAGAAGTAAGGGGCCCAGATTATTCATCTGAAGTTTGGGACTTCGTCGAAGTCGATGCATTAAAGTACTTCTCCGAATCATTGAAAAACCAACATCTCGAAGAACTTGTAGTTAGTCCGGTTTCCACTACTAAACCTTTTATCAGATTATCTGACTTGTGATTTCTAAGTTCATTGTTTCTACATAATTTTCGTCATTCAGTAATGAGGGGTGGTAGCATCATCCTGGAAATGTTGATGTTGCTGTCAATACCAATTTTCATGCATTCCTTAAGCGACAAGGATTCGATCGATAGAAGTTTTGTATTAGCAAAAGTCATTAATGGAGGTGACGGGATACGAAAGAAACATACAGAGAATTATGACAAATTTCCCTACGATTGCTTCCTTCTATTCGAGAGATTCTTCTCTTTTAGAAGAAATGAGGAGGGAAGAGTACCAGTTCCCTACTACTTAGGTTCGAACAAAGAGATCTCAATCTCTGCGGATTCTTCAGAGGAAGAGATGAGCATTCGTTATGATGATGTCACGACTCCCTTGCTTCCCGGTATATGGAAGGCACGCATAACAAAGGATTTCTTTGGCGGGGATAGATTCAAGTATGAATCTGAAGAGATTCAAGTGGTTGGTGGGGGTAGGCTTTTGAAAGATTTGCTTATGTTTTTCAAATCCTATAAACAAGTTATAGTTTCCAAGAGCGGAAGTGACTGCCACCCAAATAATTTAGAGTCGCCACCTCTCTGCAAAATTCGTAACAGGCAAGATCTGGGTCGGCTACAAGCAATATGGCTTGGAAACAATTCATCAAGTCCCGTAGTATTGGACTCCTGTAAAAGAGCGTTATTGGAATCCGCAGATTCAGCCGATCGCCGAGGGGATGAATCGCCGTTTTCCTCTGAACAAGAAGCCTTTTCCAACTTGTCTTTGTTTATGTCTCATGAAAAAACGAAGTTGTTTTGCAACTCTATATCCGAATTAGATTATCAAGAAGATAAGAAAGTCTTTCCTGTTCTATACGCTTATCCACAAGTTAGCAATCCATTAATAAACCGACTCACTGACTTCCTTCTCATAATTGGGAAATCAAACCTTCTTTGGGGTGGGGAAAGAAATATTTACGTCAGTACTAGCATCAAATCCGAGAAAGGATTTTCTCCATCGGAAATGGGAACAAATATGCCGTTTACCAAAATACCTCGCAAGAAACTTAGGTTAGCAAGTAGCGGATACTTCGACTTCGATCATATTCTCCCAAACTGTTTTAAAACATCTCTCAAGATACCTAAGAAAACAACTAATCGAAACGAGATTACTAATTTTCTAAACAAATTGGAAGGAGGAGGGAACCTAGATTCGAGATATTCTCCAGTTAGATTATATGGGCAAAATAGAATAATACCTATCTGTTTTACATACATATCTCTTCTCCACGATTATTTCTGCACGTTATCCACTGAATATTTATCCCGACTCAAATATTGGTTGGATGGCTGTACAGTTGGCGGAGAATACACCAGTTTGACACGAATTGCAACTGAATAAACAGTATTCAAGTGGAAGGATGACGTAGAGTGTTTATCAAATGAATATGTTACCTTCCAAATTGGTGAGTGTAAGAATGTTCAATCCAATATGCATAAATGGCTCAATGCGACGGCGAATTTGTCACCTGTCGGGAAATTCTTGGGAAAAACAATGAAGTACGAATTGGAGGATTTAATATGCCGTATGTCAATAGTGGGAGACGGGTTGTTAAGTACTACTGGCGTCAGCCTACGTAGTACCAATCGACATACCAAGAGATATCTTCATCGATTTCTCAATGTGTTATTTCTTTCTGAAATTATTGTTGCTGAAGCTATTCGCCATAAAGGTATGATAGATACCATCGCTTACTGTATCGAAAAATTGGACGACATAGATGTTGAGACATTGAACAAAATGGATCATATTGAGTGTGATTCTTTCTCAGGTTTAACCGAAGGTTACCAGATACTTTCTTTCAAAAAAACTCTTGAAGAAAGAAGAAGTTTCCTAGTCGGGTTTAAACCGTTAACAAATCAACAATCGATAGGCTCCTCGACCGCACTAAAACCTGCGTCTAATCCCACCTTTCTCGGGTTGCCTCGCATCGAAGCTATCCGAGCAGGATTCTCGAGCGAGGCTCTTTCTATTATGGGGAGGCAATTTTGGAATCTTTTTCTGTATGATTTAGGTCGTGATGGGAATCCAATTAGGGATATTAGTGGGGGTATCCCAAAAAATATTTCCGATCAAATGAATGAGAGAAACCACTCACCTATACGGACCCGTTCTGGAAACAACTTCATCCCGAAAATCGAAGGGGGTTTCTTAGTCAGGAACTGCAGCAGTAGTTATCTCAACGTCTTAGAAAACTTTTTTGTAGGCTCCGATGAGAAAGCCATCTCACCTGATATCATCTCGTTGATTCATCCCCAACTGTCAGATTCGTTATTATCCAAGTTCTCGAAACAAACGGTAGGGGAGGTATCTGGTCACTTACTCACGCTAATTCGATTTATGTCTCCTAATCTGCATAAATCTGCGACGATAGTAACTCATTTAGATGGACTTCGCAATTCTATCTTGCCTCTGAATGGGTTACTGGCAAGTTTGAGCTCATCCCCTGGTAAAGCGACAGACTCGTTCCTATCCTGGTGTAGTAACGATGGAGTTTCTTTAGGGGAGGCGTCGGTAAACTCCGACTCGTGGTCGGATCATCATCGAACCCAACCTGGTCGGAATCTGGTATTAGATCGATTCAATTCTGAGAGATTTGTTAAAGATGGATTAGACCCAGGGAATGATTCCACCGGGAATCGAGTTCATCAGAATGGTTTGTCTATTGAGTATTTTTGGGAACCGGAGGAATTGGATACACCTTATTGGTCGCTAAGATTCTCATTATGCAATGATGTAACATCAATATTTATAGCGAGACCTTTTGGTTTTGGTGAGGAGGTTCTCCGCAAAGATGTGGGGTTCGCAGATTCATCTGCCCGGGAAAAAAATAATCGCCCGTTGCATTTCATCAATTTTAATGAAGTATCAAAAGATTTGAACAGATATAAGATCTCTTGGATCTTCTGGAAAGACAGTATCGCCAAAAAATGGGGCTTATTGAGAGATTATATACCCCTGTTTTTCACCCCTACCTGGTGGAGATACTTTTGTGCTCTAATTGGAGAAACATATCCAGAAATAGTACTTAAGATAAGTTACGACTCAAATCATGATCTTCCTAAGATTTTTGGAGGAATTGCTAGGGATTTAGTAAGTGGCACAAAAGGTTATTTACTCCAAAGCCTGCAAAGGTTAGGATTGAGATTCGGAAGTCATTCTATTCATACTATACCATCCGAGACAGATCTTCTCATTCTCAGAAAAATCCCTAACAAAGCGGAGATATTACATCCGGGGGAATGGTCGGTATCTCAATTTTCCAATAGGCCTATCTTCTATTGCTATATCCTTTCACTATTATGTGTTCTCGCGTCATTGAAACATCCTTTGTCTGCCGTTTCGGGTTCCAATTCCTTTCATTCGTGGAAACGTTTCGATACTATTGAATATTTAACAGACCCGATGCGTAGATCCTATTTAAAAAAGGTAATGTATTCCCCCCCGATAAGCTAAATGGTAACGAGAGATCTACTAATTCATTATTTGAATAGATTCTTGAATCATGTAAGTAATTTAATTTTCTTCCTTCTCGTGAAAAATGAACTTGATTCATGGATATTTCGTAGGGAAAGCTCTGATATCTTAGAGAGTAAGAAAGAACTACTGACTCAACATTTAGTAACGGCTCATATTCTCTACAGGTATGCATCGAGATCGAAATCCAATTCTGATTTGTTGAGCAACAAAATTTTTCATGAACCTTACCTACAAGGAAGATCCAATGTTTTGGCATACTTACTTCAATTCTGGCAAAATGATCTATTGGGTCACAAGATTCGTAAGTTGGATCCTGCGGAGAAGTGGGCTTTTTCCGCCCTTGAGAGAAATATTGTATTTTCAACAACAACAAGGCGGAGAGAGAATTTACTAAATATGCCATGTCGTGACATACCTATTTCACTCCAATCGGGATTATTGCTACCTAAAGGAATCTTACTAGTAGGACCTGTAGAAACTGGCCGATCCTCCATCATTAGAGATGTAGCATTCAACTCCTACTTTCCCTTGGTGAAACTACCACTAAAGAAGTTGATATACAACCGATCTTTCTTCAGATTCAGAAATGTACGTGGAAATTTCATTTCGAAAGAGAGCGTACACAGATTAGATATCGTCTTCGAAATAGCAAGAGAGATGTCTCCCTGTACACCATGGATTCAAGATATTCATGAATTGAATATTTGTCGTTCGTATAATAAGCTAGAAGCTGATCCCAAATTCTTACTTTGCCGAATCTTGAAGAGTATTGGTCACAAGCTCGGCAACTCCGACATCCGAGCGACCGTCGTTATTGCCACGACTCACGTGCCTGCGAGGATAGATCCAGCTTCAGTAGCTCCGAATCGGTTAAGCTAATTAATAAATCTTCGGAAGTTCAATGGGCGTCAACGTCAGAAAAAATTGTCGATTCTATTACGTATCAAAGGTTTTGAGGTAGGGGCTAATCCGTCTCTTCTTGAGAGTACTGTGTCTGAAACTGCAGGTTATAGTAAACGAGATTTCTTTTTTCTCGCTAATGAAGCGTTATTAATAGGTACTTCCAAAAGGGAAAAGTTTTTATGTGGGAATGCAATTGGATTAGCTTTGCATAGGCAACATTCGACTGTTAGTGATATGGGCAATGGAATGGAATCTGATTCTGAATGGGAAATCTCTTCCTACAAGATGGCGGAAGCCACTCCGAGGAATAGTTTGATAGATCTTTATCTCACAAATATCCCATTTATTGGTCGTGACGCGTCAAAGATGCGATTTTATTACTTGTCTAACTGGTATGTGGAACCTTTAAGAAACGAATCAACAATTGATGAATTCACTATGTTTTCGCAGCTCCTAGAGGTACTAGCCAAATTAGTAGCTCACGATTCGTTCAAAATGGATATGGAGAAAAGAGAGAATCTCATGGTTCTCAACAAACTTGTAGAAAATGACTTAAACCTAGCTTGTGGTATCCTAGAAAACCTCCCAACTAAATTCTCAAGTCCAGAGATTTGTAAGGCCGGGAGTCAACGCAGTAATAGTTTTCCTACCCCCTTTCCTATTGGAAAACCCAAGTTTTGCCCAAGTGTAACCTCCCCAAGTCGCTCTTCCAAATCTATGAGAAGAAGGAGACTGAGTAGTCTAACCGATTTCGAGATGCAACAGTTACCCGAATTAAGAAACTCGACGACAGAGATATCGCGTGAGATTACTTGGTCCCGCAAGTCTTGGCGTCTCCGTTTCCTGCGAAGCGGAACTTACCAATTGATGGGGGTATTATCCGAACCCAACCATTTGTATAACTTAATTCTCCTTTGCTACAATCAGAATTATATATCCCAACAAGATCTCGAATTCAATAAGATTAAGGGGGCAAAAACAAAGTGGCGCGAGAAAGACGGGTATCTTTTCAGCTTTGAGAAATCTGTCACTGATGGAACAGATAACTCCATCAAAAGATTGGAAAACCGATTAGATAACTTGTTGTTACGTGAGCAATTTCTCGAATTAGGAATCTATGGCGACTCATCTAATGAGTATGAAACACATTGCAATCGATCTCATGAAACGACTCGACTCTTTGGGGGGCGCTTCATCTGGGACCCCATGCTTCTGTTCCAGCCAGACCCTAACATCCCTCCCCCGCGCCGCAACTTGTTATCGACAAAAGAACTGGCGCGGAGGCTTCACACCATTTACGGTATGAGACGGCAGCGCCTTCATAAGATGTCAAATAAGAAAATTAAAGATTTCTTCCTCTATCGCGAAGATAATCCGAAACTGAAACCCGACTATCGGTGGAAGAATCTCCCTTTGGATGAGGAGGAGCGAGATCCCGGATACATCAGGGAAACCTCTTCTGTAGATATACATCTGCAATATCCACAGCTATTTACTCCCGTTCGTTTGGGTTGCTACGCGGTAGCGGAGGATTTCCCGGAACGATTTATTCGGTTTAGACTTCTGGCTCATAGAAGCAAATGGATAACACGGAACCGTTACCCATCTCGGGATTTTCTTATCTATAATATATTACTTGAAACTTATGAATATCTATCCAATCCGTTTCGGTTTGGTAAAGCAGCACTGGATCGAACAATGAAACAATTCCTTCATGAGAGTTCGATGTCATGAAACAACTGCTGTTTTCCCACCTAGATATTCCCCACCCCGTCTAAATCTCCAGCCATAGAATTGAAAGCCAAATCAGTAGAAGGAAGATCTCTATTTTCTTTCTACTGATGCGGAAAGGATAATCTCAGCATTAAAGAGAACTTGGAGACCAGTTACTATAGAAATATGATAGGAGTCTCTTCACCAAAAGATAGGATTGGGGGTATAGGTTATTCCGCAAGATTTCTGCCAACTAAGAGATCTTTTGTACTCCCGAGTTCACTTCTCAATTTGCTCAGTCCAGTCATTGGATACACCGGATTGATTCGAAGTGAAAACTAAAAAAAAAGCCTCAAGGAGATCCTTATAGCTACTCAGGGAGTGGGGGGGGTAGGACGCGCCACCAGTATTCCCGCCTCCATTCGTTATTGTTGAGGCTTGAAGTAGGCACGATGGTACACCATTCAATGATTGGTGGGCATGGTCCAACGCGACTTGAGTTGGCATATTTATGAAATGCAACTCTACTATTCCTATTACTTTACTGGCTCGACGTAGATACGAATCTCCCCGGATAGGATTCGAACCTACGACCAATCGGTTAACAGCCGACCGCTCTACCGCTGAGCTACCGAGGAAAATCTCAGTCCCAGAAATGCCTCCCTTCCGTAAGCCAATTATCTGGAAGGAGTTAAGCTTTCTCTGCCATCTCATAAACTTCGTGTACGCCCTAACTCCCATTATAGTTAGAGGCAGTAGCGATAGCAATCCCATTCGAATGGAAGGGCCCCCGACTCATGTGCATGGGAGGGGGGGGTCAATTGGCCGAGACAAGGTTAAGATCAACCTCACAATCCCCCCCTAGGATTCGTATTGATCAATCAACCATCAGTGGTTTCTATTTCCCCCTCCCAAGAGGCGTAGTAGAATAGAATAGTCGCAAGATTCTCTCTCCACCTTCATTTCATATCATGGAAGGAAAGTCTTTGAGGACTCTCAATCGGGGGAATAAGGGAAGCAAAAAGAAAATAGAGATATGGGGGAAGATGCAGGATAGTCGGGAGAAATGAATGCGAATTGGAGCTTCGTGAGACGAAAATAGCAGTTTATGGAAAAGGGGGAATTGGAAAATCAACAACTAGTTGTAATATATCCATAGCATCAACAATGAAATAACTCCAAGCACTGATAAAGCTAGATAATGATATATTCTACCACTTCCTACGTATCGTATACTTTCGCCTCCCAAGATATTTGAGGCGCCAATCGCATTGGCAAGAGAATCAACTATATAACGATCAAAACTTAGAATTTTGTTACTTAAAGATAATAATTTACTGGCAAAGAAAATGTTATAACAATGATCAATATAACCTCGATTGAGTGACCACGATTCAATAAACTGAAAAAATTTATTAAGGAATTGGTTAACCACAATAACCTCTTTATTATCGTGGAGTATATGTGCTTTCCCATAAAAATAGATCTTGTATATGTATAAAGAGCTAAATATAGCAATAAGGGATAGTGTTAATGAACCAAATGAATTCTTAACGGTTTCTAGTAAAAAAACTAAATAAGGATTAAAGCTCGATAAAAAAGATTCAGTGCTTAAACATTTGAGAGAGATACTAGAATTGATGGTTTCCTTAGGAATACCAATACCAAAAAAACCAATAAATATAACAGGTATTGAAAGCAGAATAAGGGGAAGTGTCATGGCTAAATCTGATTCTTTTAATATGTAATCATAAACAACCTGACTAGTTTTGCCTTTTTGTTTTAAATATGGGAAAAAAAACGTTTCTACACCTAAAAAATCACACCTTGTAAGCATGGTACTAATTTTCCCTTTTACCGAGGATTTAAGTTCACCTTCACCCCAAAGGTTAATAATACTACTATCCGCTAAATAAAAAGATTTATCAAACCTAAAAGACTTCAGTTTAATTGCACGGAAATCTCCTTCAAATGTAAGGAGATAAATACGACACATATAAAATGCCGTAAGAGCTGCTGTACTAGAAGTTACTGATCCTAGAACAGGAGAATAAAACCAACTTGCAGTTATAATCTCATCCTTGGACCAAAAACAGGCTAAAGGTGGTATCCCACAAATAGAAAGCGTACCGGTAAGAAACGTAGTTCCAGTAATTGGCATGTGCTTACGCAGACCACCCATAAGAAACATGTTCTGACTCTTTTTAGGTGAATATCCTACTACTTTCTCGACTAAATGAATTGCTGAACCTGCTCCGAGAAATAACAAAGCCTTAGAGAAAGCATGCGTTATTAAGTGAAATATAGCAGATTGGTAGGCACCAATGCCTAACGCTGAAACCATATATCCTAACTGAGACATAGTAGAATAAGCAAGACTCTTTTTTAAATCTGTTTGGGCAAAGGCTAGTGTAGCGCCTAAAAAGGCGGTGATTCCACCTATCCAGGAAATAATTAGCATGGACGAAGGTAACATTAAGATTAAGTTAAATACACGAGCCATAAGAAAGATACCCGCGGCTACCATAGTAGCCGCATGGATAAGAGCGGATATCGGTGTGGGACCCTCCATAGCATCTGGTAACCACACGTGAAGCGGAAATTGAGCCGACTTAGCTACGGGACCTAAAATAAAAAGAAAAACCATAATATTTGCAGTTATGACATTCACAAATCCAATTCCCTTTAATTCAGCAAATCATTTGCACAATTCAGAAATCTCAAAAGTACCAGTTGTCCAATATATACCTAAAATACCTAGGAGTAAACCAAAATCTCCTATGCGATTAATGACGAAAGCTTTTTCACATGCATTTGCAGCATTCGATCTGGTGAACCAAAAACCTACTAATAGATATGAACACATACCCATCACTTCCCAAAACAAATAAAACTGGATAAGACTAGGACTAAAGAGTGACCCTGACATCGACGCGGTAAACAAGCTTAGATAAGCATAAAATCTGACGTATCCTTGATCATGACACATATAGCTATCCGTGTAAATCATAACTAATATACTTACAGTAATAACGAGTAGCGCCATTACTACACTAAACAAATCAACAAAGAAACCTATTTCTATACAAAGATTGTTTCTTAAGATCCAAACCCATAAGTATTGCTTTATGGGACGACTTACAGATTGTTCTTGAAATAGGGCAATTGAAACAAACATAGGAATAGCTAGTGCTAAAATATTTAATAATGCGCACAAGCGACGAAACCCTAATGTAGCTTTGGTAAAAAAGAAGGAAACTAATCCCGTGCAGCAAGAAGCTAATAATGGACATAAAGGGATAATATAAGCGTATTCTTTCACAGATATATAAGATTGAGCTTCAATGGTTATTTTCCCCCTAATTTGGGGCTTCTTATTTTAGGAGGAGATATAAAAACAATATCAAATAGAATGTATGCCATCAAAGAAGTTACTAAAGAAATACCTAATCACGATAGTTTTTCCAATATCTAGAAAAATAAAGAAAGCTTGACAATATTTCGATGTAAGATAGATACTTATTTGAATTAAAAGATTTAGCAACGTTTCAAAACTCTTAAAAAAGATTATTCTTTCTCAATATGTTCTTTGAGATAAAGAAGAAGAGGCAAGGAAAAAGAGATATAAGAATTCGAAGAACGGGGAGGGGTGGGTTCGAAGTGAATAAATATGCAATTATAGATGTTGAAGGAAACCAATTACGAGTACAACCGGGAAGATTCCACGACATTTGTCATTTCAATTACAAATATAATCTATATGGAATCAATACAAAACTATCTATGAATAGAGTTTTGCTTATTGGCGATGGCTCTAACTTACATATTGGTTCTCCCTGGTTGATTAATGCAGTCATCAAAGGGCGGATCTTACATAGCTCCTTCAGGGATAAATTAACGATTCGTAATATTTCTTCCAAGAGAAAAACATTACGAATTAACGGATATAACGAAAATATGATTAGATTTACAATAGATTCCATTGATTTTAACTGAGGGAATGAAAACACATTAAAATAGTTTAAGAACCTAAATGAAGCAGTTAAAATTCGGTTTTTTGACTCTCCAAATCTTTTTAATCCTTGATAATTCTAATTTTCTTCATTCATTATATTCATTCTATTTAACTATATCAATATAGCCGTTATTTGCCAACAAAGAAAGCTACTTTAGAATATAAAATGGCAGTTCCAAAAAAACGCACTTCCTGTTCGAAAAAAAGAATTCGTAGCTATGTTTGGAAACTCAAATCCCTTAATAAATCGTTAAAATCTCTTTCTTTAGCAAAATCTGTATTAAGCGGACGTTCGAGAAGTTTCTATTACGTAATGGAAGATAAATCTCCCCGGACATAGTGATAAAGAATAGGGATTAAGACTGCTCTTTAGCTTGTTGCTTGATAGAAATAAGATTCGAAATCACAAAATATAAGAAAAAAGACACGGGGAAAACAGCTTATTAAATCCCCCTTGTTTCCAAACCTTTTCCCCAATACAACAAAATTGAAATAGCAACTATCTAAACCTTTTTTGCTTTTTTGCCTTTGTAAAAATGGAAATGCATTATTATACATAGGCTGATATAGTTTCATTACAAATGTGCTAGACTCGTTGTTTTCATTCGGAATAACAGGATTTGAACCTGCGACCTCCATCACCCCAAGATGGGGCGCTACCAAACTGCGCTATATTCCGCATATCCTTTTGTCTCTTTTCTATGGATATGTAGATCTATCTACATATCCAGTTATTTATATACTTATGTAGTATAGCTTATATATTTGCTTCTATAAATAAGATCAATAAATGTTTGTTGACTCTTTTTAGTTATCTATTTAAATATAATTTTCTATTAAAAGAGAGCTTTTTTAGATTGACTTGTCGATCTAAACCCACATATAATAACCAAATAGATTTACTTAGTTATGTAGTATTTTAAAATATTACATTAATATTATAAGCCGCTATGGTGAAATAGGTAGACACGCTGCTCTTAGGAAGCAGTGCCAAAGCATCTCGGTTCGAATCCGAGTAGCGGCAACTGAAACAAAAACAAATTAAATCTACTCAAATAATATGCTTTGAATAGATTTGAAAAAAAAAAGAAAAACTAATACCTGGTTCTTAAATTTACTATGTATACCCATGTAGAAGACATATTTGTACATCTTGCATTCTTAATGTTTCTTCTTGTAACTGTGTTAGGTTTGGTAAACCTATTGTACCAAATAAAAGAACTTAATAAGTTTAACAAGATTAATATGACAATTGCTTTTCTTTGTACCACTGGCTTTATGATTATCCGATGGTTTCAAGCCGGACACTTACCACTAGGCAATTTGTATGAATCACTAATCTTTTTATCATGGGGTTTTTCTTTGTTATCCTTAATCTCATATATCAGAAATCAAAACAGATTGGCGCATACTATTTTAGCACCAAGTGCTATATTGACTAATGCCTTCGCAACTTTAAGCCTTCCTCAACAGATGCAACATTCCACGGCATTGGTGCCTGCTTCGCAGTCTCATTGGTTGATGATGCATGTCAGTGCGACGTTGATTAGTTATGTAGCCTTATTGTGCGGGTCTTTATTAGCAATAGTTTTACTAAGTTTGTTTTTTTGTGAGGTGGGCAACTGTCCTGTCCCTATTAGAACTTTGGGATCTAAATGGAAAAAACACATCTACATATTTAGTATACCTAATTTTCCAATTATTAAGAACCAAATCAACGTCAAGGGTTATTACTACTTACTTATTGCAACTGCACGAAGATGTCAATTAATTAGTTATTTAGATAGATGGACTTATCAAACAATAAGTTTAGGGTTTTCTTTTCTGACTGTTGGTATCCTTTCCGGATCAGTGTGGGCTAACGAAGCTCGGGGATCTTTTTGGAGTTGGGATCCAAAAGAAACTTGGGCGCTAATAACCTGGTTAATCTATGCAATATATCTTCACACAAAAATCGATGAAAGATGGAGGGGAGATATACCGGCTGTAGTAGCATCTACGGGATTTTCTTCAATTTGGATTTGTTTTTTAGGGGTCAATCTTTTAGGTGTTGGGTTGCATAACTATGGATGGTTAACGTGAAAAGCATAGCATATTTAATAAATCCAATAAGTAATTCCAATAAATTACTATTTGGTTAAGAAGAATCTAATCTAATCGATTAATTAAGATAAGATAATAGTTCAATACATAGATAAAACTTAATACCTCGAAGGAGATAAATGAATAGATTGGTATCTTATCAATTTAGGATCTTCAAAAAAACCTGTTCCTATATCTCCTTCCAGGTACCACTTGCAAAATAAAATAAAAAAATTGCCATTTTGAAAACAAGTGTACCCTAGTGAATCTAACGGAAATGGCGTATTTTCCTATTCAAGGAAATTTCTAATGGTTAGCGTGTTTCGCTTTACTATGTTATGTCCTGATATGGAAGTAATAAGCCAGATATTTTAGTACTCCGGATGGACAAAATCAAATTTGGATATAAACCGATACCTAATATTGGTAAAAAAAAACAGATTAGAATAAATAACTCTCTTGGACCGAGATCCATTGAGTACCTATTTGATTTTTCAAAAAACCTATAACCATAAAAAAGTTGGCGTAACATTGACAATAAATATATGGGGGTTAAGACCGTACCGATTCCTCCGAACACTGTAACTGCCAATTTTAATGCAAAAGAATATTTATGAGAAGTAACAACTCCTAAAAAAACAAGCAGTTCTGACACAAAGCCACTCATTCCCGGCAATGCAAGAGATGCCAATGAGAAGATACTAAACATGGTAAATAATTTAGGCATTGTAATTGCGATTCCCCCCAACTGATCCAGAAAAAAAGTTCGAGTTCTATCATAGCAAATACCTGCAAGAAAGAACAAAGCAGCTCCAATTAAACCGTGAGATATCATTTGCAATATGGCTCCGTTAATACCCGGATCAGCCAAAGAGCCAATTCCAATTATTACAAAACCCATGTGAGAAATTGAAGAATAAGCGATTCTTCGTTTAAGATTGCGTTGACTCATCGAAATAAGAGAAGCATATAAGATTTGAATTGCTCCAAACAATATGATCCACGATCCCAATAGAGAATGTGCATTAGTTAATAGTTCCAGATTAATTCGAATAAGTCCGTACCCACCCATCTTAAGTAATACTCCCGCTAATAACATACAGGTGCTATAATGTGCTTCCCCATGAGTATCTGGCAACCAAGTGTGAAAAGGGACTATGGGTAATTTCACAGCATAAGCTATCAAAAAACCGACATAGATAAGTATTTCCAATGAAAGAGGATAGGATTTCTGCATTAATTCCTGGATATCAAAAGAAGGAATATCATTTCCATAAAAACTTAATACCAAAGCTGCAAGCAGAAGGAAGACTGAACCACCAGCTGTGTATAAGACAAATTTTGTGGCTGAATAGAGACGTCTTTTACCCCCCCATAAACAAAGTAGTAAATAAACTGGAATGAGTTCTAGTTCCCACATAAAGAAGAAAAGTAAGATGTCCCGGGAAACAAAAAGTCCAATTTGACCCCCATACATAATTAGCATTAAGAAATAAAACAACCGTGTATTACGAGTGATGGGCCAAGCTGCTAAAGTTGCCAAAGTAGTAACAAAACCTGTCAAAATAACAAGGCTCATTGAGAGGCCATCAATACCTAGTGACCAATGGAAATTGATAGCGTTTACCCAATTAAAACTATCTAGTAACTGAAACGATTGATAATCAATTTTAAATTGACAATAAGAAATGTAAGTGATTAGTAAAAATTCCAACATGCAAATTCCCAAGGTATACCATCGAATGACTCTATTTCCACTGCGAGGCAGTATTGGAATTACTAGACTAGCAAAAAGTGGAAGGAATACAATTACCGTTAACCAAGGTACATTATTAAACATAAATTGAAAGATATATAATTTCTAAAGAGAAAAAATACTAAATAAGGCAAATCATATGACTCACACCCGCATCTCGCAGGTTTGAAATCTCGGGTATGAGTTTTGGGAGTGAGCTTTTCCGTTTTAATGGTTGACTAGTAAGCTAGGCCCATACTACGAGTAGTTTCAGACCCCAAATAGACACGAACGCTCAGGAAATCTGTTGGACAGGCAGATTCACATCTTTTACATCCTACACAATCTTCTGTTCTAGGAGCAGAAGCTATTTGATTTGCCTTGCACCCATCCCAAGGTATCATTTCCAATACATCTGTAGGACATGCTCTGACACACTGGGTACATCCGATACATGTATCATAAATCTTTACTGAATGTGCCATTGAGTTTTTTTCTCCTATTAGATTATTGATATACTAAGTAAATCCCCATCCACTTATAAAATTTAAAAAGGGGAGATTTAATCTCTCTTTACCCGGATTCTTTTTCTTATTTATCTGATTGTTTTAATATCTTCAAAATCTGTAAAAACAAACGGGATATTACACATTTTTAACCCATACTTCCTTAGAAAGAATAAGCTGGCCTTACAACAAAATGATTTATTGATTTGATTAATTCTTAAATAGAATTAAACTAATATAGAAATAGACAAGGTCATTTAAGAATTAAAAACTAATAATTGTATGATATCGTATAATATATTACCATTTTAACAAATTCGATTGGTCGATACGAGTAGATCTCCTATTTCGATAGATAGCAAGGGCAATAGATAACCCAGTGGCAGCTTCAGCAGCTGCGACAGCTATTATAAATAATGAGAATATCTCTCCAGTTTCTCGAGTGTCAAATAAATTGGAAAGTGTAATAAAATTAAGAGTAATGGCGTTAAATATCGGTTCAAGACTCATAAGTGCCCTAATCATATTTCTACTAGTAATTAGTCCAAAAAAACCTATACACAAGATGTAGGCACCCATAATTAATCCTTGTTCAAGCGTAATCTATTGAAATTCTCCTCGAAAATGTTAATGAGTCAATCTTTTATTCTAATTTTTCCAGACTTCTATAGATGACATGAGATCTAGATATGGGATTGAGATTTTAATCTCATTTTCTATTGGTTAGAAAAAGAATGAATTATCACACGATGATGATATAATCGATTCTTCAGCGGCTGTAAATGCTTTATCATCACGTGCCAAATTAATTGCTCCTACTAAAGCAACTAATAGAAGTATTGAAACAAGCTCAAATGGTATTACAAATTCACCTAATAATTTAGATCCAATTTTTTGAACGTTATTATCAAATTCATTTAACACAGAATCTCCCAAATTATAATGAAGATTTAGACTAAACCAGTTGGTATTGTGAACCATACGCACTAAGAGTAAGAATAGAATTGCACAAACCCCAAAAGCCACACTAGATCCTATCCCGTCAGAAACGGCAGAGGAGCCCTCGGATTGGTCAGTAATCATTACAGCAAATAGAGTTAAAACATTTATGGCTCCTACGTAAATTAGTAATTGTGCAGCAGCTACAAAATCTGCATTTAATACAAAATAAAAGAAAGATATACAAGTAAAAACTAACCCTAAGGAAAAAGCAGAATTGACCGTATTCACAAATGATACTGCGCCTAAACTTCCCAATAAGATACCTAATTCTATCGAAGCTAAAACAAATTTATGAATTAATATTAATATAGCCATAAGACACAATTGATTTAGATATTTTTTTTTTTGACTCTCTGTTGTTTAAGCATTAGTTTTTCCGCTTAGAGGTTTTAAGGAAAATAAACTTTAATTGTTTTGAATCAAGCAAATAATGTATATATCTATTTATTTTTTTTCTAAGTTATGCATTGGATGTTAAGTTCTATCGTTTACAAACTCTTTTTGCAAAATAAAAGGGTTTGTAAATTGAATCGAAATGTTTGCAGAACAGAGGAGGGGTACACGCCCCAACGAAGTTTGATCATAATTTAGTTCATGACGATCATAACAAGAAAGTTCATATTCTTCAGTCATCGATAAACAATTTGTTGGACAGTATTCGACGCAGTTCCCACAAAATATACAAACTCCGAAATCGATGCTATAGGATTTTAAATTTTTTTTTTTTACATCTGTACAAAACTTCCAGTCGACAACTGGAAGATTGATGGGACAGACCCGTACACATACTTCACAAGCGATACATTTGTCAAACTCAAAATGGATACGTCCACGAAATCGTTCACTTGGAAAATCTCTTTCGTATGGATACTTAACGGTTATAGGTAAACGGTTTAAATGATCCAAAGTAACTGCAAATCCTTGGCCTATATAGTTTGCAGTTTTTACGACTTGTTGACCATACTCTTGAAATTTAATGATTGAGGAAAACATGAAATCTAATTTTTAAATTGGATTTTACTCTTATTTTCAAGATTAAGTTTCCTGTAACAAAGAAACCAAAAAAGTAAAGTTATTTTTGGCTTTAAAATTAAATGAATTTAGCTTGAACTAAAAATATTAAGTATGCATATCAATCTGTTAGTTTAATTGTAACAACCGAAATGAAGCTGTTAATAACAGATTGCCTAAGGCAATAGGTAGAAGGAATTTCCATCCGAGGTCTAACAGTTGATCTATTCTTACTCTGGGTAAAGTCCATCTTGTTAAAATGGAGATAAATAAATAAAAATAAGATTTTGATAGTGTAGTAGCCACTTCTATAACCGGGGTCAACACATCTAATAGATCGTTGATACCAGTTAAATTTGAAGAATCCTGTCTCATAATCTCTAAAACTGGGATTGGAGAATTCCATCCACCCGAATACAAGACTGCTACAAATAATGAGGAAACTAATAGATTTAGGTAAGAACCAACATAAAATAAGCCAAATCGTATTCCCGAATATTCGGTTTGATAACCCGCCACTAACTCTTCCTCTGCTTCGGGTAAATCAAATGGCAATCTTTCACACTCTGCCAACGAAGAAATGAAAAAAGCTAAAAATCCTATTGGTTGTCTCCACAGATTCCATCCTAACACACCATATTTGGATTGCATCTCTACGATATCAATCGTACTCAAGCTACCCGATAAAGATAGTCGACGGATTCTCACGCCTCTAATTCGAAACCGTACATGAACTTGGTCCTTCATACGGCTTCCCATTGAACTCATTACTGGATTCATTAAATAAGAAGGAGAAATACAAAAAATCTCCTAAAGAGTTAAAGAATCTACTTCTAATCAACGAGATTCTGTTTGCTATTATTTTGCTTCCGAATCTATCTCAACCTTATATAAGAGTTAGTAAAGTATAGAAACGTAGATTTTTAGGTAGAGATTGAGATTCTTGACAGACAAATAATCTCTTTATCTATTTAAAGATTCTTTGAACTTCCACATTTCTATAAACTAATGAGGATTACTTCGTTCCAAATGAGTATCACTAAAGTGAATGATTTTATACTCGAGAATGAAATCAATCAGATGCACTACCCAGTCATCCCTACCAAAGCTGAGTCTATTTCAAAAAACGAGATAAAGAAAAGAATAAAAACCTTTATTCTTAGTGTGTTTCATAATGATAAATCTATTGCGTATATTTGTGTTTCTTGTCACTCACTTTTCTACAAATTTAAAGGGAAACAAAGATTGACTACTTATTTTCATCCGCTTCAAGTCTGAATGACGGATCACAGACCTGGGACCATACAGCAGACACACATAAAATAGATTATTAGTCCGTACCAAAACTATTAGGGGTTTAACTCCGTAACTGCATAAATGCTGTTTTAGCTCACCCAGATAACTATTTGGCCTACTTAGTATTAGACGTAAAGTAAATATTTTTTTGATTTTGTTCTTGTACTTTGCGAGTCGCACGTAGGGATATCGATAGCACACATAAAGCTAAGGGGATTTCGTAACTGATAGCCTGAGCTGCAGCCCTGAGACCACCCAAAAAAGAATATTTATTGTTTGAGCCGTACCCTGCCATAAGGAGACCTAAAGGTATAATGCTTGAAAAAGCAATCCAAAAGAAAACCCCTATTTCCAAGTTGGATAAAACAATATGTTGACCAAAAGGTAGTACCAAAAAAGTAAAGAAGACCGGCGTTACGGCAACGACCGGTCCGGCACTAAATAACCATGCATTACCTTTCCCAGGTACCACATCTTCCTTTAAAAGAAGTTTAAGTCCATCAGATAAAGATTGAATAATCCCTAAAGGACCTGCATACTCTGGTCCAATACGTTGCTGTACGCCTGCAGATATTTTTCATTCGAGCCATACGATAACTAAGACTCCTATTGTGATTCCCAGAACTAGAATAAAGATATGTATGAAGATCCAAGTTGCTTCGGAAAAAATTGCTTTAATTTCCAATTTGTTAAAAAGGGGAACTAATTTCTCTTGATAAAATGTGTTACCGATTACCATTTTAACGATCAACCTCTCCCATAATGATGTCTATACTACCTAATATGGTCATAATATCAGCGAGTTTCATTCCCCTAACCAATTGAGGAAGGATCTGTAAATTGATAAAACCAGGTGGTCTTATTTTCAATCTCCAAGGTAAAACACCCTCATCTCCAACTAAGAAAATTCCTAATTCTCCTTTTGGAGCTTCTATCCTTACATAATGTTCCTGTTTAGGTAATTTAAGAGTGGGAGAGCTTTTTTTACCAACAAATTGGTAGTTGAATCCGTTCCAGTCTATTTTGTCCTTGCATTGTGCAAGACGTCTACCCTCAAGATTCTCATAAGGACCGCCAGGAAGAAGTTTCACTGCTTGTCGAATTATATTTATTGATTCTTTCATTTCGTCGATTCGTACTAAATAACGAGCTAGAGAATCTCCTCCTCCTTGCCATTGGATTTGCCAATCCAGGTTATCATAACATTCATAATGATCAATCTTACGTAAATCCCATTGAACTCCTGAAGCTCGCAGTGAAGGCCCTGATAATCCCCAATTGATGGCTTCTTGTTTAGTTATGAAACCTATTCCTCGTACACGTCTCAAGAAGATGGGATTTCTTGTAATTAAGCGCTCATACTCATAAATTTTAGGTAAGCAATAATGACAAAAATCTAAACATTTGTCTACCCACCCATACGGTAGATCTGTCGCAACTCCTCCGACTCGGAAGTAATTATGCATCATCCGCATGCCTGTAGCAGACTCAAACAAATCATAAATAATTTCTCTTTCTCGAAATATGTAAAAAAACGGAGTTTGGGCACCAATATCTGCTAAAAAAGGTCCAAGCCATAACAAATGCGAAGCTATTCGACTCAACTCAAGCATGATTACACGTATGTAGCTAGCTCTAGCAGGTATCTCAATATTTGCCAATCTTTCTGGTGCATTAACTGTGACTGCCTCGGCAAACATAGTAGCTAAATAATCCCACCTGGTTACATAGGGAAGGTATTGCAAAGTTGTTCTATTCTCGGCAATTTTCTCCATACCGCGATGCAAATATCCCAATATTATTTCACAATCAATCACATTTTCACCCTGCAAAGCAACAACAAGTCGAAGAACACCATGCATAGATGGATGATGAGGACCCATACTTACTACAATTGGATCAATTTCTTTGAGATGAATACTCGTAAATTGCTTCCTTTCTTATAAAGAGAAATAACAACCTATTTCTCCGAGGATAGAGGAACGGTTTCAATTCTAACAAGTGGATCGAGAAAAAAAAGATAGAGGATTTCTTTGAATGTTTAACGTTCTTTGAATCTTCGAAGATCTAGTTCTATGACAATTCTTAGAAATAAACCTTCATTTTCATTGGACAGATAAGCTAAGAGACGCTTGCGTTTGCCAAGTAATTTTGACAATCCTTTTTGGGATGAGTAATCCTTAGGATGTAATTGCAAATGAGACGTAAGTGTTGACACTCGGTAAGTTAGATAAGAAATTTGGGAAGCTGTAAATCCCGCATTTTCCTTCCCACTCGAGAAACGTGTGTGACTAAATTCTAATTCCTTCATGGTAATATTACTAAAAATCTTGATTCTGACCCTAACTCAGATCGATTATAAGGGGTTTGCTTGTTGCTTGCAGCAATCGTTTATAAAAAAAAAAGATTCTTTAGACAGATAAGAAACCAATTGACCTACTTAAAAATAAAACTTGAATCTTTTTTATCTCTGTACTCTAAAATCTTCAAGTTTACAGGTACTAAATCTTAACCTAAGTTAACTATCACACTAAAGAAAAACAAGAGGCAGAGAATATATTTCTCTAGTAGTTATTTTCAACTTAAGCTAAAAGGATACATCCGGATTCTAAGGGCAGCAAATGGATTTCCATTTGTTATACTAAGACAGAATCGGCTGGTACAAGCGACTTCTTCCAAGCGAAAACTCGGCCATAGAAAACGTTTGATTCTTTGGATCCCAATTGGTCTTGGAACATGGTGAAGAGATGAATTCTTGTAAATAAAGGTCTGTCCGGTCTTAAAAAATCTATTATGGAGAGGAGAAATTCCCATATCCAAATTCTCGGAAAGAAGTAAACAACGTAGGAATCGGAATTCCCACCGCCGCCTTGGTAGTAGCAGATCGTCAATGTTATAAATGCAACAGTTTTTCCACTTCCAATCATTGAATATATGTGACACATTTGAAATATACTTAGCATTATATACTTTTTTGTTTAGCCGTTTTTTTATGATTCCAACCTTGAATCTTACATTAAATCCTAACAGGGGTTGAAGTATCTTAAACAACAAATCTTGATCGTCAAATATGATTGGTAGACGATGAGATGAACTGATGAATAAGTCATGAATAAGATCAAATTTATCTGTCGTGCTAAAATAAAAATTTAGTAAATCTGAATTTACTTCAGTGTTTCTACATAATTTGACTAGATCATGTTCCTCTCCTAACGTTCTAATAAGAGCAATTAAACTTTTCATTTTCTCTAATTCCACCTCAAATTTACATTTCCAACGAAATATGAAATCCGTATCTTCTCTATCATCTAACATTATTTCGTACAATTCGTTTGTAACTGTCTGAAATTTACGGCTTATATCGAATACTAGGTCACATTGATCGCTATCCTCTAATAGAGAATCTTTTAATTTCCTTGTTTCTCTTTTAAAGTTGAAGAAGGTTGTTGTTTTTACAACATTTAGATCTAGCCAAGACATCAAATCAAATTGTAAATTGTATATTTCTTTTCCACCGGGATTCCAAAAGTCAACAAATTTATTATCCCAGCGTCCTCTAATTTTACTAGTTAGTTGTAAATGATTATTGCGATGAGACTTTTGTTCTATAACAGCTTGTTGTACAAATAAGTTTTGTATATCGCCATTCTGTACGCAATCATTTAAAGTTTGTAAGATATTTTTATGTTTACGTAGTTTAATTAGATTTCCAATCCGATATCTGAGAGAAGGTTTCATCTCATAAAGAGAATAACAATATAATTTGCTTTGGAAGGACTTAAAATTTCTAGTAGTTGTCTTAATATTTCTTATTCTATTTAAGTGAACTTCCCATTTTTTAGGTAATATACTGTACCATATTGATGAGGGCAATTTATATCTATGAAGATAATTTAGCCATTCATTCCAATTATTTTTATTCAAGTTTTCAAATCTATTTAAACCCCCCCATCTTTCAACACAATCTGTAAAGTTTTGGATGGTTATTTTGCTAGTTTCCTCATGATTAGTTTTTCCAAGAAAACTTCTAAATTGTGTCGTGATTATGTCGGACTGTACACAACTTTCTTTTATGTCTAACTTGGATTGTTGGAAACCTAACCAACTACTGTTAGTATTGTAACTATTATCAAATTGATTTTTTTTTGCGTAACGACTGATACTCTTATAATCATGAATTAACATATCTAAATCTAAATAATCCATCATACCGATTTCCCACAGACCAGCATATAGACTAGCTTGAGATGAAAGTTGAAAACGTGATAATAAATTTCTACCTAATAGGTTGTTTTTCCAATTAATGTGGTGCAACATCTTTTTTAATCGTGTGAAAAAAGAAACGACGGAATTGGAATAGTATCCTGAAATCCTATGAATTTTATCAGATAGGTTCATTACTATTAAAATGATTTTGTCAACCAATTCGTGACAAACGAAGTCTAAACCTAATAATACTTCTTCAGTGTCTAACGGTTGCTTCCAGTTAGTTTTCTCAAAATCAATTAGATTTACATCATTTAATGTGGGATTATCTGGTACCAAACTGTTTGAAGTTCTTTTTATATATAGTTCATCTGTTTCCATAAATTCAGACAAAAAAGTAGCAAAATCAATTAGAGCATTATTTATATCAGATGTTGTAATTATTTCTTTAACCTTATCTGTAGAAATAAGTTTTTTGTTGATGTCAGTCACAGAATGGATTTCTCCACCAATTGCAATAGATCTACCATATTTTATAACTGTATACTGCCCGTAGTTTCTAAAATAATCTATAGAGTTATTGAATGGGGAATCTTTTTTCTTTGAAACAGAATCAATTGTTGTTTCTACACTTCGTCTGAACTTCAAGATATGGTTTTTTTCCTCCGATGAAATCGAATTTGCTTTTGAAATCTTTCCCCAATTCAACCTGGAGATCCAAACCGGATAGACATGCTTAAATCGACGAGATAAACTCCGTTTGCAAATTCGAATTATTTTTTTACGTACAGGTTTCCAGAAGGGAGTTTCTTTTTGAATAGTCCCAAAAGGTAAATCAGTTTGATATCCCAAAACAGTTAAATAAGTAAATTTGGGTTTTCTTCTTTTAATTTTTTTAATAACATGTATATTAGGATCCTTAGATATGGTTTTTAAACGTTTTTGCCGAAGATTATCTAGTTTTTTGCTCCTGTGCGTGTACCAAGGCTTTAGATGAAATGGATACACAATCTTTATCTGTATACCTTCTCTTAACCAGCGTGGGGGTAACTCTTCTTGCGAGACTTCTTCTCCATCAAATGTACAATTAATGTGAGTTTCTTTTCTCCAATTTGTCCAATCTTTATTCCATTCAGATCTTTGGTGTAGTAACATGCGTCCAAGATTTTTGATTATTATAAGGACTGGTATTTTAATAAACTTTCGAAATTTAGATTGAAATATTAGCATATATCCCCTTCCGTTATGAATAGAACCTATGTCTGATCTAGCTGCTACAGCTGAACGAACAAGTTTCGATTCATTAATAAAGCTTCTTTTTTCAGATGATGGAATTGGAGTAATATCTGGTAATTGGTTGTCAAACTTAAAATATAAATATTTCTTTTTATCATCAACTAGTGATATAAATCTTGTCGTTCTATGTTGCTCAATAGGTGGTTTAATTAAGATTGGTCTTTCCAACGACCGGAGAAAGAAAGGGGAACGTATCTTATCTTGAAAGAATTTCCAAAGCACTATTTTTCGTCTTCTGGAACGCATGGATCCTTTCAATAATCTTCTACGGAAATCAGATATTTTTGCATATCGCCTTACAATTCTTAGTGATCTAGGTTTTCCTTTTACAGAAATCACACCCATATTTCGGGTTTTTCGTTGTCGAAAATCTCCCTCTATCCCTGGAATATCAATTAGATTTTCCAAATATATTTCAATATTTCGAGCCAAATCCATGCTTAAATTTTCGACTTTATGAAGTCTACGTATTTTCTTCTTTAAGTTTGACAATCTTTTGATATTTGTTATTAACAATCCTGTTGATGAAAATATCGAGTCAATTTGGTGACAGGATCCGCTCTGTAGGTAAGTAAAAAATAATACCTGATCTTCATGTTCTAAGTTTGTTATTTCTTCCCAAGTAATGTTGGGTGTAGACGAAGATCTCATTTCTTTCAAAATATTTTGTATCTCATAATCGAACAAAACTCGGTTTTTAAACAGAAATTGGAAAATTCGCCGACTTCTTGAAGGAAGGGTTTCCCAAGGTTGAGGAGTTTCATTTTGCCTCAATTTGCTATTTTTTTCAGAAATCCAATCTCTGAGACTATTCTTTAACCAATTGTTTTCCACTTTTTCATTTACCCGTCTTCTATTTGATTCGAAGTCAACCCATTCCCAGGGGGTCATCCCCAATTCAGTTGCTGATAGAAATGTTTGTGAGATTGGGATTCTTGTACGGGATTTATTAACTCGGGGATCATATGTTCGGGGTATTCTTGTCTTCTTAATAGAAGTTAATCTAGTTCTTAGTACAATCATTTTTGACATTAGAGGATGGGTATCCAATTGTTTAAGCCGAGCTGTTAATTCTTTCTGAAAACCATCTATTCTTATCATTTTCCTATAAACCCAATCTTGTAATCGGAAACGAGTTCTTATGGACCTAGGGTATTTTTTCATAGATCTGTATACCCACTTATCAAAAATTGACAAACTAGGTAACGATGCAAAAGACAATCTTTCTTTTCCATCTATTAAAGATTCGCTAAAAAAGTATGTAGATGTTCTTCTTTTGTAAAAGCTATTATCGGATTTATTATTTTTGACAAATCGATTACTTCGATTGATTCGAGCGGGATCAAAAAAAGAATTAGGCCATGGTCTGAAAAACGACCAAAATAGATCGGGACATTCAGCAATATCCCAAAAAGTCATTTCTATATGCTCTGATTCATTTAAAAACTTTTTGGTCAAAAAAGGTACCGGAGCTCTACCCAAATATGTCACACTCTGATAAATCAAAACAATACTAAAAGTTAAGTAGATAGAACGTTTTGTTAAGAGGTATGGTATTGGAGAATCCTTTTCCATACGAGTTAGAAGTAGTCTAGATAGATAATTGAATGCCACTTGACCAAAAAGCCAACCTGTAACACTAGCGATGATATATATTTTGTTGGTACTGTATCTGAATAGATGTAGGTAAATAAGTCGTGTTAACACAGGATTTGGAAAAATTATTGGGTTTAAAATCTGGAACAAGAAACTTACTAAAAATAATCTAGCTAGTTTTGAATAACGTAATAAAATAGTTGGGCGCAGAAAGGTATGATAATTTTGGAAATCTTTAAATGTTAAGCAAAAAAAAGCCATATATGGTAACGATACCAGGGTTAATGTATGTGGTCGTGATATTAATAAGTAAATTGGTGAGCAGTAAATTGACAAAATAATTATTATTTGTGCCAAAAATAACCCACTGAGAGAAATAAGACCACTCAGATTACCACTTAAAAGAAAAGATCTCAGACATAGAATCTGTGAAGGACCTACTGGTAAGGTCATGAGTATTCCATAGTATAAACCAAGTAAGATGTAAGTATATACGATGTTTGGATAGGGCGATTCCGTTAGTAATAATAAACTTTTATTCGTTGCAGTTTCTTTTATTTATGGGAAAGTTGAATCTTTTCGGATGTTTATAACATCGTATACTTATCCCCGTTTTACTTGACCAAACTAATATTATCACTCTTAACCAATTTATCTTTTTTTTATCTTCTGTGTGGATGTTAGATATAGCAATATCGGCAATAGTATATGTCAAATTATGGGATCATTTTAGTAATTTTGAAAACTTAATAGAATCCTTTAATAAATGTTATCTTTAAAAAAAGATAATATTTGAATCGTTTTCTACCTCAATCACTATACAAGAAAATAATTTTACAAAATATTTGATTAAGGTATTTAAAACTGACTTCTTTATAGCTACTCATAAAGGTTAGTTGTTAGTTGTTAACTAATAGTGAAAAAAAATAATTAGTTCTTTAAAGGCATTGTTTGTTTAGATAAACTAAAAGAGATTGAATTAAAATTATCTTTAGATCGTCGCAATGGACGAGTAACTAGCTCGAGAATAGCTCGTACATTATTAAATCCATGAATTTGTGCAAATGTAAATTCGACTGACCATTTGGTATCGATGTTTCTAGCCTCCAATGGATTTGCGTGTGCCATTCCAGTAATAGCTAAATTAGGTCTCAATTCATGTATACGTTGTACTTGACCATAATTGTCAGGTTTTTCAACAATTCTAGGTAAAGGTGTTCCCATCTTTTTACATGTCTCTTGCAAAAGAAGAAGTTCCGCGGCTTGGTATCGTCGATCCATATAAGGAATACCAATCTCGTAAACAACCATTCCGCATCGAATTAAGAATCTTGCAAGAGAAATTTCTAATAAATTATCGCCCATAAGAAATACCGATTTGCCTTTTATGACTTCAATATAATCTTCAACATTTTTCCATAGTTGATTTTCTCTTTCTTCTAAACCAGTCGTTTTTACTTGGAAAACCGAGCAAATCTTCTCGATCCAAGCACGTGTCCCATCAGGGCCAATCGGAAAAGGTGCTCCAATTAATTGGCATCCCTTTCGACGCATTAATGTTGTTGCTGTACGGCTAAGGAAAGGATTCACCCCACATACATAAACTTTGTTTCCTAACCCCGGTAGTTCGCTATATTTTTGCGAAGGTAACCAACCTGAAACAAGAATAGATTGACGTTTCAACTCCAAATTCAATTGTGAGGCTACGCTTGAAGGTAAGGAGCCAAAAAGCACTAAATTGAATCTTTTTAATTGGCTTTCTTTAAAGAGAAATTCCTTATTTAAAACTTCAAACTGTTTCTCTTTTTCTTTCCAATTTCTCTTACAATTCTTATATTCTGGACATCGATGGACCATTGCAGCCAACACGGTATCTTCTCCTTGTGTAAAGGCATAATCTAATCCATTTGCTCGTGCAACTACAATAGGTATTTCAATCTGTTTTTCCACTTTTGGTGCTATACCCTCTAAATCCATTTTAACTATTTCTGTAGTACAAGTACCAATCCAGACTATTACACTTGGGTTTCTATCACTTTTTATGCGTAGACATATTTTTTCTAACTCTTTTTGATCATTTAATTGAGCTGAGATATCTCCTTCTTCTAATTCTGCCATTGCATAACGAGGTTCCGCAAAAATCATTACTCCAAGAGCATTCTGTAGAAAATAGCCACAAGTTTTCGTACCCACTACTAAAAAAAAACTATCCTCAATTTTTTGGTATAGCCAAGCTACGCAACTAATTGGGCAAAATGTATGGTAATTCCCAGTTTCACATTCAAAAGCGAGACTTTCCAGAGTTTTCATAAAATTATTTCCATAGATATGACAAGTATGTATCAAAACTATATCTTTTTTATCCAAATATTCTTTGTTTACTAAATAATTGTAAAATCAGCCTGAATAGCTTTTTGGTCACCATAAACTTTAGTTCTATTCTTAGAACTATTACTATAAAAATCGGATAATAAACTAAATAATTCTCTATCCGGTATTTCTCTAGGTATAACTCCTTCTGGTTCGGATAATATTTGATCTGCTACATTTAAATAAAAATCACATACATAAATAAGATCTAGCTGATCTTCAGCCATTTCAAATAAGGTCTTTCCTTTTACTCTTGATATTCGAATATCTTCTACCAAAGGTAGTACTTCTAATACAGGCATGGGGCAAGCTTGTACATATTTATCAATAAGATCTCTTTTGGATGTTCTATTCCCTATTAAACCAGCTAGCCGCAAAGGATGGGTATGTGATTTTTCTCTCACTGAAGCTGCAATACGATTTGCAGCAAATAGGGCGTCAAATCCATTATCAGTTATGATAATGCAATAATCTGCATAATTTAAGGGAGCAGCAAATCCTCCACATACAACATCTCCCAAAACGTCAGATAAAATAATATCATATTCAAAAAAAGCATTTAATTCTTTCAAAGGTTTTACCGTTTCTCCTACAACATAACCTCCACATCCAGCTCCTGCAGGAGGTCCTCCAGCTTCTACGCAATCTACACTGCTATAACCTTTGTAAATTACATCTTCGGGCCATACATCTTCGTAGTGGTAATCTTTCAGTTGTAACGTATCAATAATTGTTGGAATTAAGAATCCTGTCGATGTAAATGTACTGTCATGTTTGGGATCACAGCCTATTTGCAATACTCGTTTACCACGTCTAGCCAATGCTATGGATATATTACAACTAGTTGTTGATTTTCCAATTCCCCCTTTTCCATAAACTGCTATTTTCGTCTCACGAAGCTCCAATTCGCATTCATTTCTCCCGACTATCCTGCATCTTCCCCCATATCTCTATTTTCTTTTTGCTTCCCTTATTCCCCCGATTGAGAGTCCTCAAAGACTTTCCTTCCATGATATGAAATGAAGGTGGAGAGAGAATCTTGCGACTATTCTATTCTACTACGCCTCTTGGGAGGGGGAAATAGAAACCACTGATGGTTGATTGATCAATACGAATCCTAGGGGGGGATTGTGAGGTTGATCTTAACCTTGTCTCGGCCAATTGACCCCCCCCTCCCATGCACATGAGTCGGGGGCCCTTCCATTCGAATGGGATTGCTATCGCTACTGCCTCTAACTATAATGGGAGTTAGGGCGTACACGAAGTTTATGAGATGGCAGAGAAAGCTTAACTCCTTCCAGATAATTGGCTTACGGAAGGGAGGCATTTCTGGGACTGAGATTTTCCTCGGTAGCTCAGCGGTAGAGCGGTCGGCTGTTAACCGATTGGTCGTAGGTTCGAATCCTATCCGGGGAGATTCGTATCTACGTCGAGCCAGTAAAGTAATAGGAATAGTAGAGTTGCATTTCATAAATATGCCAACTCAAGTCGCGTTGGACCATGCCCACCAATCATTGAATGGTGTACCATCGTGCCTACTTCAAGCCTCAACAATAACGAATGGAGGCGGGAATACTGGTGGCGCGTCCTACCCCCCCCACTCCCTGAGTAGCTATAAGGATCTCCTTGAGGCTTTTTTTTTAGTTTTCACTTCGAATCAATCCGGTGTATCCAATGACTGGACTGAGCAAATTGAGAAGTGAACTCGGGAGTACAAAAGATCTCTTAGTTGGCAGAAATCTTGCGGAATAACCTATACCCCCAATCCTATCTTTTGGTGAAGAGACTCCTATCATATTTCTATAGTAACTGGTCTCCAAGTTCTCTTTAATGCTGAGATTATCCTTTCCGCATCAGTAGAAAGAAAATAGAGATCTTCCTTCTACTGATTTGGCTTTCAATTCTATGGCTGGAGATTTAGACGGGGTGGGGAATATCTAGGTGGGAAAACAGCAGTTGTTTCATGACATCGAACTCTCATGAAGGAATTGTTTCATTGTTCGATCCAGTGCTGCTTTACCAAACCGAAACGGATTGGATAGATATTCATAAGTTTCAAGTAATATATTATAGATAAGAAAATCCCGAGATGGGTAACGGTTCCGTGTTATCCATTTGCTTCTATGAGCCAGAAGTCTAAACCGAATAAATCGTTCCGGGAAATCCTCCGCTACCGCGTAGCAACCCAAACGAACGGGAGTAAATAGCTGTGGATATTGCAGATGTATATCTACAGAAGAGGTTTCCCTGATGTATCCGGGATCTCGCTCCTCCTCATCCAAAGGGAGATTCTTCCACCGATAGTCGGGTTTCAGTTTCGGATTATCTTCGCGATAGAGGAAGAAATCTTTAATTTTCTTATTTGACATCTTATGAAGGCGCTGCCGTCTCATACCGTAAATGGTGTGAAGCCTCCGCGCCAGTTCTTTTGTCGATAACAAGTTGCGGCGCGGGGGAGGGATGTTAGGGTCTGGCTGGAACAGAAGCATGGGGTCCCAGATGAAGCGCCCCCCAAAGAGTCGAGTCGTTTCATGAGATCGATTGCAATGTGTTTCATACTCATTAGATGAGTCGCCATAGATTCCTAATTCGAGAAATTGCTCACGTAACAACAAGTTATCTAATCGGTTTTCCAATCTTTTGATGGAGTTATCTGTTCCATCAGTGACAGATTTCTCAAAGCTGAAAAGATACCCGTCTTTCTCGCGCCACTTTGTTTTTGCCCCCTTAATCTTATTGAATTCGAGATCTTGTTGGGATATATAATTCTGATTGTAGCAAAGGAGAATTAAGTTATACAAATGGTTGGGTTCGGATAATACCCCCATCAATTGGTAAGTTCCGCTTCGCAGGAAACGGAGACGCCAAGACTTGCGGGACCAAGTAATCTCACGCGATATCTCTGTCGTCGAGTTTCTTAATTCGGGTAACTGTTGCATCTCGAAATCGGTTAGACTACTCAGTCTCCTTCTTCTCATAGATTTGGAAGAGCGACTTGGGGAGGTTACACTTGGGCAAAACTTGGGTTTTCCAATAGGAAAGGGGGTAGGAAAACTATTACTGCGTTGACTCCCGGCCTTACAAATCTCTGGACTTGAGAATTTAGTTGGGAGGTTTTCTAGGATACCACAAGCTAGGTTTAAGTCATTTTCTACAAGTTTGTTGAGAACCATGAGATTCTCTCTTTTCTCCATATCCATTTTGAACGAATCGTGAGCTACTAATTTGGCTAGTACCTCTAGGAGCTGCGAAAACATAGTGAATTCATCAATTGTTGATTCGTTTCTTAAAGGTTCCACATACCAGTTAGACAAGTAATAAAATCGCATCTTTGACGCGTCACGACCAATAAATGGGATATTTGTGAGATAAAGATCTATCAAACTATTCCTCGGAGTGGCTTCCGCCATCTTGTAGGAAGAGATTTCCCATTCAGAATCAGATTCCATTCCATTGCCCATATCACTAACAGTCGAATGTTGCCTATGCAAAGCTAATCCAATTGCATTCCCACATAAAAACTTTTCCCTTTTGGAAGTACCTATTAATAACGCTTCATTAGCGAGAAAAAAGAAATCTCGTTTACTATAACCTGCAGTTTCAGACACAGTACTCTCAAGAAGAGACGGATTAGCCCCTACCTCAAAACCTTTGATACGTAATAGAATCGACAATTTTTTCTGACGTTGACGCCCATTGAACTTCCGAAGATTTATTAATTAGCTTAACCGATTCGGAGCTACTGAAGCTGGATCTATCCTCGCAGGCACGTGAGTCGTGGCAATAACGACGGTCGCTCGGATGTCGGAGTTGCCGAGCTTGTGACCAATACTCTTCAAGATTCGGCAAAGTAAGAATTTGGGATCAGCTTCTAGCTTATTATACGAACGACAAATATTCAATTCATGAATATCTTGAATCCATGGTGTACAGGGAGACATCTCTCTTGCTATTTCGAAGACGATATCTAATCTGTGTACGCTCTCTTTCGAAATGAAATTTCCACGTACATTTCTGAATCTGAAGAAAGATCGGTTGTATATCAACTTCTTTAGTGGTAGTTTCACCAAGGGAAAGTAGGAGTTGAATGCTACATCTCTAATGATGGAGGATCGGCCAGTTTCTACAGGTCCTACTAGTAAGATTCCTTTAGGTAGCAATAATCCCGATTGGAGTGAAATAGGTATGTCACGACATGGCATATTTAGTAAATTCTCTCTCCGCCTTGTTGTTGTTGAAAATACAATATTTCTCTCAAGGGCGGAAAAAGCCCACTTCTCCGCAGGATCCAACTTACGAATCTTGTGACCCAATAGATCATTTTGCCAGAATTGAAGTAAGTATGCCAAAACATTGGATCTTCCTTGTAGGTAAGGTTCATGAAAAATTTTGTTGCTCAACAAATCAGAATTGGATTTCGATCTCGATGCATACCTGTAGAGAATATGAGCCGTTACTAAATGTTGAGTCAGTAGTTCTTTCTTACTCTCTAAGATATCAGAGCTTTCCCTACGAAATATCCATGAATCAAGTTCATTTTTCACGAGAAGGAAGAAAATTAAATTACTTACATGATTCAAGAATCTATTCAAATAATGAATTAGTAGATCTCTCGTTACCATTTAGCTTATCGGGGGGGAATACATTACCTTTTTTAAATAGGATCTACGCATCGGGTCTGTTAAATATTCAATAGTATCGAAACGTTTCCACGAATGAAAGGAATTGGAACCCGAAACGGCAGACAAAGGATGTTTCAATGACGCGAGAACACATAATAGTGAAAGGATATAGCAATAGAAGATAGGCCTATTGGAAAATTGAGATACCGACCATTCCCCCGGATGTAATATCTCCGCTTTGTTAGGGATTTTTCTGAGAATGAGAAGATCTGTCTCGGATGGTATAGTATGAATAGAATGACTTCCGAATCTCAATCCTAACCTTTGCAGGCTTTGGAGTAAATAACCTTTTGTGCCACTTACTAAATCCCTAGCAATTCCTCCAAAAATCTTAGGAAGATCATGATTTGAGTCGTAACTTATCTTAAGTACTATTTCTGGATATGTTTCTCCAATTAGAGCACAAAAGTATCTCCACCAGGTAGGGGTGAAAAACAGGGGTATATAATCTCTCAATAAGCCCCATTTTTTGGCGATACTGTCTTTCCAGAAGATCCAAGAGATCTTATATCTGTTCAAATCTTTTGATACTTCATTAAAATTGATGAAATGCAACGGGCGATTATTTTTTTCCCGGGCAGATGAATCTGCGAACCCCACATCTTTGCGGAGAACCTCCTCACCAAAACCAAAAGGTCTCGCTATAAATATTGATGTTACATCATTGCATAATGAGAATCTTAGCGACCAATAAGGTGTATCCAATTCCTCCGGTTCCCAAAAATACTCAATAGACAAACCATTCTGATGAACTCGATTCCCGGTGGAATCATTCCCTGGGTCTAATCCATCTTTAACAAATCTCTCAGAATTGAATCGATCTAATACCAGATTCCGACCAGGTTGGGTTCGATGATGATCCGACCACGAGTCGGAGTTTACCGACGCCTCCCCTAAAGAAACTCCATCGTTACTACACCAGGATAGGAACGAGTCTGTCGCTTTACCAGGGGATGAGCTCAAACTTGCCAGTAACCCATTCAGAGGCAAGATAGAATTGCGAAGTCCATCTAAATGAGTTACTATCGTCGCAGATTTATGCAGATTAGGAGACATAAATCGAATTAGCGTGAGTAAGTGACCAGATACCTCCCCTACCGTTTGTTTCGAGAACTTGGATAATAACGAATCTGACAGTTGGGGATGAATCAACGAGATGATATCAGGTGAGATGGCTTTCTCATCGGAGCCTACAAAAAAGTTTTCTAAGACGTTGAGATAACTACTGCTGCAGTTCCTGACTAAGAAACCCCCTTCGATTTTCGGGATGAAGTTGTTTCCAGAACGGGTCCGTATAGGTGAGTGGTTTCTCTCATTCATTTGATCGGAAATATTTTTTGGGATACCCCCACTAATATCCCTAATTGGATTCCCATCACGACCTAAATCATACAGAAAAAGATTCCAAAATTGCCTCCCCATAATAGAAAGAGCCTCGCTCGAGAATCCTGCTCGGATAGCTTCGATGCGAGGCAACCCGAGAAAGGTGGGATTAGACGCAGGTTTTAGTGCGGTCGAGGAGCCTATCGATTGTTGATTTGTTAACGGTTTAAACCCGACTAGGAAACTTCTTCTTTCTTCAAGAGTTTTTTTGAAAGAAAGTATCTGGTAACCTTCGGTTAAACCTGAGAAAGAATCACACTCAATATGATCCATTTTGTTCAATGTCTCAACATCTATGTCGTCCAATTTTTCGATACAGTAAGCGATGGTATCTATCATACCTTTATGGCGAATAGCTTCAGCAACAATAATTTCAGAAAGAAATAACACATTGAGAAATCGATGAAGATATCTCTTGGTATGTCGATTGGTACTACGTAGGCTGACGCCAGTAGTACTTAACAACCCGTCTCCCACTATTGACATACGGCATATTAAATCCTCCAATTCGTACTTCATTGTTTTTCCCAAGAATTTCCCGACAGGTGACAAATTCGCCGTCGCATTGAGCCATTTATGCATATTGGATTGAACATTCTTACACTCACCAATTTGGAAGGTAACATATTCATTTGATAAACACTCTACGTCATCCTTCCACTTGAATACTGTTTATTCAGTTGCAATTCGTGTCAAACTGGTGTATTCTCCGCCAACTGTACAGCCATCCAACCAATATTTGAGTCGGGATAAATATTCAGTGGATAACGTGCAGAAATAATCGTGGAGAAGAGATATGTATGTAAAACAGATAGGTATTATTCTATTTTGCCCATATAATCTAACTGGAGAATATCTCGAATCTAGGTTCCCTCCTCCTTCCAATTTGTTTAGAAAATTAGTAATCTCGTTTCGATTAGTTGTTTTCTTAGGTATCTTGAGAGATGTTTTAAAACAGTTTGGGAGAATATGATCGAAGTCGAAGTATCCGCTACTTGCTAACCTAAGTTTCTTGCGAGGTATTTTGGTAAACGGCATATTTGTTCCCATTTCCGATGGAGAAAATCCTTTCTCGGATTTGATGCTAGTACTGACGTAAATATTTCTTTCCCCACCCCAAAGAAGGTTTGATTTCCCAATTATGAGAAGGAAGTCAGTGAGTCGGTTTATTAATGGATTGCTAACTTGTGGATAAGCGTATAGAACAGGAAAGACTTTCTTATCTTCTTGATAATCTAATTCGGATATAGAGTTGCAAAACAACTTCGTTTTTTCATGAGACATAAACAAAGACAAGTTGGAAAAGGCTTCTTGTTCAGAGGAAAACGGCGATTCATCCCCTCGGCGATCGGCTGAATCTGCGGATTCCAATAACGCTCTTTTACAGGAGTCCAATACTACGGGACTTGATGAATTGTTTCCAAGCCATATTGCTTGTAGCCGACCCAGATCTTGCCTGTTACGAATTTTGCAGAGAGGTGGCGACTCTAAATTATTTGGGTGGCAGTCACTTCCGCTCTTGGAAACTATAACTTGTTTATAGGATTTGAAAAACATAAGCAAATCTTTCAAAAGCCTACCCCCACCAACCACTTGAATCTCTTCAGATTCATACTTGAATCTATCCCCGCCAAAGAAATCCTTTGTTATGCGTGCCTTCCATATACCGGGAAGCAAGGGAGTCGTGACATCATCATAACGAATGCTCATCTCTTCCTCTGAAGAATCCGCAGAGATTGAGATCTCTTTGTTCGAACCTAAGTAGTAGGGAACTGGTACTCTTCCCTCCTCATTTCTTCTAAAAGAGAAGAATCTCTCGAATAGAAGGAAGCAATCGTAGGGAAATTTGTCATAATTCTCTGTATGTTTCTTTCGTATCCCGTCACCTCCATTAATGACTTTTGCTAATACAAAACTTCTATCGATCGAATCCTTGTCGCTTAAGGAATGCATGAAAATTGGTATTGACAGCAACATCAACATTTCCAGGATGATGCTACCACCCCTCATTACTGAATGACGAAAATTATGTAGAAACAATGAACTTAGAAATCACAAGTCAGATAATCTGATAAAAGGTTTAGTAGTGGAAACCGGACTAACTACAAGTTCTTCGAGATGTTGGTTTTTCAATGATTCGGAGAAGTACTTTAATGCATCGACTTCGACGAAGTCCCAAACTTCAGATGAATAATCTGGGCCCCTTACTTCTACTCGTTCGTCTACCACCTTTCTCATCATAGTTTCTTTCCCTTATTAGTTCCGAGACTATTTCTCTACCTATTCTCCATATTTATTCTATTATATGAAGAATCTTGAGAATTTCAAGATGGAATGAAAAGAATCTATCATTCGAGTCTGGTTATTTTCGTAAATAGCCGCATCCAAAGCTGAAATGAGATTGGAAATTCTCAGATGTCATTATCTAATAGACCCATATCTATCCCACCCCACTCAACAAAGAATTATTATCGTTCCAAGCGATAAGCGAGCGGATCGGTATTATTGTATTCCCCCCGGATGGGCGAACGACGGGGATTGAACCCGCGCGTGATGGATCCACAATCCATTGCCTTGATCCACTTGGCTACGTCCGCCCCTTCTTTCTGTGACTTGTTAAGGAGGTCCTCGAGGGTCACCGAAGTCCATTCGTTAAGCTAGATAGATGATTCTTTGATTGATACACAACCATATCAACTCCATCCATATAGTTAAAAAGACAACATAGAATCTGCAAAATGGGGAATGTACTCCTAACTTCTTCTACCCAAAAGTTGAAGGGTTTTAAACATTTTGCAAATAGAATTAAAAACCCTTCCCAATTCAGCAATAAATCCCGATATTTTAACTCTTCGTTCTTCTCAATCTGAGTTGGGAAACCGCTGACCGTGAGATTTATTGTGACGGGCCGTTATCCTCTTTTCTTTCCGTTCTACCGTACGAGCCAGCTTTCTCTACTTCTTTTTTCAGTGGATACCAAACCCTATTTCCCAATTTTGGGAAATAGGGTTTGGTATCCAGTTGTGCTGCATAACCAGACGGATATTACCCGTCTATAAGAGGGTCTTCGAAAGAAGCTAAGTCTAGGGGGAAATTATGAGCGTTACGCTCATGCATGACTTCCATACCTAGGTTAGCACGGTTTATGATGTCAGCCCAGGTGTTTATAACACGGCCTTGGCTGTCAACCACGGATTGGTTGAAGTTGAAACCATTCAAGTTGAATGCCATAGTGCTGATGCCTAAAGCGGTGAACCAGATACCTACTACGGGCCAGGCAGCTAAAAAGAAGTGTAGAGAACGAGAATTGTTGAAGCTAGCATATTGGAAGATCAAGCGACCAAAGTAGCCGTGAGCAGCTACAATGTTGTAAGTCTCTTCTTCTTGGCCGAACTTATAACCTGCATTGGCAGACTCGTTCTCAGTGGTTTCTCTAATCAAACTGGAAGTTACCAAAGAACCATGCATAGCACTGAATAGAGAGCCGCCGAATACGCCAGCTACACCCAACATGTGGAAAGGATGCATAAGGATGTTGTGCTCAGCCTGGAAAACGATCATGAAATTGAAAGTACCGGAAATGCCCAGAGGCATACCGTCAGAAAAACTTCCTTGACCAATTGGGTAGATCAGGAAGACGGCAGCAGCAGCTGCGACTGGAGCTGAGTAAGCAACAGCAATCCAAGGGCGCATACCTAAACGGAAGCTTAGTTCCCATTCGCGACCCATGTAGCAAGCCACACCAAGTAGGAAGTGAAGAACGATCAGTTCGTATGGACCACCATTGTAAAGCCATTCATCGACGGAAGCTGCTTCCCAGATTGGGTAGAAATGTAACCCAATAGCTGCAGAAGTAGGGATGATAGCACCGGATATAATATTGTTACCGTATAGCAAAGAACCAGAAACAGGCTCGCGAATACCGTCAATATCTACAGGAGGAGCTGCGACGAAAGCGATGATGAATACGGAGGTTGCGGTTAGTAGGGTGGGAATCATCAAGACACCGAACCATCCGATGTAAAGACGGTTTTCGGTGCTGGTGATCCAGTCGCAGAAGCGACCCCATAGGCTTGCGCTTTCGCGTCGTTCTAAAGTTGCGGTCATGGGAATTCTCGGTTTTCGAAAAGGAGTTAGTGATTCCCCAAGCTAATAAGCCTGTTATTTTGTAGTGTATCACAAAAAGATATCTGTGTCAACCAGAATTGATTGAGTCTCTAGAATTACCGGATACAGAAGCTTCTTACGCGTATCTCGATATTTTTTGTTACTCCTTTCACAACCTGGATTTCCTAAAACAAGGGGAAGGGGAGAAATGAGATTTCTCTCCTAAATGATGCACGCTTCTAACCCTAATTGCTTGCTGTCGGTCTCTAAGAAACTAATTCCGTTCGCGCCAAGCCTTTTCACGAACGAAGCACTCCACAGCTTGGGCTTGGCATCGACCAACGTGTTGCAGATATTGCAAAAATTAACGAACTGAGAAGGAAGTAGTTGTCAACCCCTCAATCATCCATTTCTGCATAGTGTTTTTTGACTCCTCGATCTTTGCCCCTCGATTCCAATCCACAATCTTTTTCTTTTTGTTGTGGATTGGAACTAATCTAAACAAAACTAACGGAAGTGGGCAAAAGCTTTGTTAGCTTCCGCAACTTTATGAGTCTCCTCCTTTTTCCGTATGGCACTACCGGAATTTCTGGCGGCATCCATCAATTCATCACTCAATCTTAAAGCCATACTTCGACCTGAGCGTTTTCGACACGCGATCAATGACCACCGGATGGCCGATGCTTTTCCTTTTGCAGGTACTACTTCAACGGGAACTCGATAAGTTGATCCACCTACACGTTTGGTTTCTGTAACTACATCGGGAGTTACCCCACGCACAGCCTGTCGTAGAACAGACAGTGGGTTCCTACTTGTCTTTTATCTAATCCGCTTCATAGCCTGATAGAAAATCTGATAAGCTCGTGATTTTTTGCCGTTTTTTAGAATACGATCAACCAGCATGTTTACTAATCGATTACGATAAATTGGATCCGATTCAATATTTCTAATTTCGTTCACGACACTGCTCCAATGTACCATGAGTTTACAAAGACTTCAAGCAATCTTTCTTCTTCCTTCCCAGCGTTGTCTTAAGCTACTATTTTGGCTTCTTCACTCCATATTGTAGAGTGGATCCACCGGTTAGTGAGGGATCTCCCCCCAAACTGCACGTGCGACTTTCGCCGAATACAGCTTTCCATATGATTGAGTAACAACTACGTTTTCAACCAATTTTTGTTCGTTACGCAAATCATATTTGCTCATTGCACATTGAGCATCCGTCTCCTCTTCTTCCACGGAGAAGGGATAAATAAGTATGGGAAGGGGAGATCTCGCAATTCAGTGATCTTACCAGTAATGTCCGTAGGTTTCCTAATCCAATCGGTAGATGTAGACAAAGTCTCCGCCGAAGAGTCGTAGTCTTAACCCGAACCTGTTCCAGAGGGGAAAGGCTCCTTATATGAGAGTACGGGTAAAACTCAACTTCACCTCCTAGAGTAAAACACATTAGACACCAAGTTGTCTCATGCAAAGAGATGGGTAATAGTCAATCTTTGCAGTAGCAGGCTTCAGTCCCCTGGCAATGCTGGGTCGGCTACACATTTAACATATCAGAACAACTGATACGGAATCATCGCGATGATACGAGCTGTGACAATGCTTTGCGACGCACTGGAACGCCCCTTTTTACGATCTTTCACTCCTACAGCATCTAAGGCTCCTCTAACGATGTGATACCTAACGCCGGGTAGGTCTTTGACCCTTCCGCCTCTCACCAGGACCACCGAATGTTCCTGCGAATTGTGTCCAATACCTGGTATGTAAGCCGTTACCTCAAACTTGGAGGTTAATCGAACCCTGGCGACTTTACGTAGGGCAGAGTTTGGTTTTTTCGGTGTAGTTGTGAAATAGTCGACAGCTACAAGGTCGCTATACAAAACCGTACATGAGATTCCCACCTCATACGGCTCCTCGTCATTCAATTACTGTTGAGGGGAGGAACTCTTTACAATTGCTTCCAACTACAAGTACAAAAATCAATTTACGGAATAAATCTTACCCTTTTTCCTCGCAAGTTCATTTTGTTTCGCCCTTGTGCCCCCGGATTGCGAGAAGGCGACGTAGATAGAGAACTGGAAAATATCTCAAATTCAGGCATGGGTTTACCGATGCAACGAGTTTCTCGCCTTTGCGCCAGTAATATGAGGCAGATTGAATATGGAGGAGATTGACGAGTCGGTATCAGCTTATCCACATCATTAATCATTTTTGGGAAGGAATTCAGAGGCACTCACTCTCGTTCTTCATTTCGTTCCGACAAAGCTACCTGCCTGAGGAGGATTCGTCAACCTAACGAGCTATCCAATAAAATATCATTAATAATTTAATTAGGTGAACTAAGAAATAACAAATGGATCCTCGGGCAAAGGCGAACGCTCATCTAAATAGAATAAGGATTTACGTATCGATAGCAATTCTTCGTCTACAACTAAATTGTTTATATCCTGGTGAGGATTAAAA